ATCTCTTTTACGTATCCGCCTAGCTTGTCAACTTTTGGAGAAATGATACAAAGAAGGATGTCCCTGCCCACACTAGAAAAACTCTCTTCGGATGAACTGTACAATCATTGGGTTTATACTAACCAACACAAAAATAACAACTTAAACAACGAGTTTTTAAAGAGAATTGAGGCTCTAGATACGGGATTTTTTTCTCTAGATATACTCGAAAAAAGTACTAGATTGTGTAATGATAAGACTAGAAAATATTACTTGCCTAAAATGTATGATCCCATTTTGAATGGGTTATATCGGGGAACAATCAAAAAAAAAATTTCACCTTCAATCATAAATAAAATTTCGTTAGAAAATTTCATAGAGACAATGGAAATTAATAAGATTCATAGTCTCCTTCTTCCTGATACTGATTACCAAGAGGTTGAACAGAAAATAGACCGATTTGATAAAAAAACTTTTTCAACGGAAAATCGTCATTTATTTACTTTAATCAGTAAATTTGATAGAGAATCGGGATCGAGTTTAAATTGGAAGGGCCTCTCTTTATTTTCAGAAAAAGAACAAGGAAGGATTGGTTCAGAAAAAAGAGCCAAATTTTACAAATTTTTATTGAATACAATTCTAACTAGCCCTAATGGTCAAAAAACAAAACAAAAATTTGTAATAAAAGAAATCAGTAAAAAAGTCCCTAGATGGTCATACAAACTTATTACCGAATTGGAATTCCTGTCGGGCGCAGCTCATGAAGGCCTACCGTTGGATTATCATATACGTTCAAGAAAAAGGGATCATGTAATAATTTATAGGCCTACTAAACGTAGTCGCAAAGCAAGTGTCAAAAACTGGGTGTCTATTAGAGACTATTCGGAAGAATCAGATTTTCGTCGAGAATTCATCAAAGGTTCTATGCGTGTTCAAAGGCGTAAAACTTTTATTTCGAAATTGTTTCAAGCAAATGCGCATTCCCCCCTTTTTTTGGACAGAATAAAAAAATCCCCCCTTTTTTCTTTTAATATCCCTGAACAGATGAAATTTTTTTTTATAAATTGGATGGGTAAAGGAGCAGAATTTAAAGATTATACAGAGGAACAAAAAAAAAGACAAAAGGAAGAAGAAGAGAACAAAATAAAGGAAAAAACGTGGATAAAAATCGCGGAAGCCTGGGATTTTGTTCCATATCCACAAGCAACAAGAAGTTTAATTTTAATAATTCAATCTATTTTTAGAAAATATATTTTATTACCTTCATTGATAATAGTTAAAAATATTGGGCGTATTTTATTATCTCAACCCCCTGAGTGGGCTGAGGACTTCGATGAGTGGAATAGAGAAAAGCATATTATATGTACCTATAACGGTGTTCAAGTATCAGAACTTGAACTTCCCATAAATTGGTTTAAAGATGGTATTCAGATAAAAATAGTATTTCCTTTTTATTTGAAACCTTGGCACAGATCCAAATTGAGGCCCTCTTTTTCTTCTTATAAAGATCTAAAGAAAGAACAACAAAAGTTTTCTTTTTTAACGGCTTGGGGAACGCAAACTACCCTTCCCTTTGGTTCTGTCCCCCCCAAACCTTCCTTTTTTAAGCCTATTTTTAAAGAACTTAAAAAAAAAATTCGAAAAACGAAAAATAATCATTTTCGAGTTCTAAGCGTTTTAAAAGAAAGAACAAAAAATTTTCTACAAGATTCAAAAGAACCAAAAAGGGTGGTTATCAAAAACGTTTTATTTCTGTTTATAAAAAAAATAAAAAAAGAACTCTTAAAAGTACATCCAACTCGATTATTTATATTGAGAAAGGTGTATGAATCCGGCGAAACTAACCAAAAAAAAGATTCTATAATTAGGAATCAGATAATTCACGACTCGTTTATAAAAATTAAATCTACAGATAATACAAATTATTCACTGAGAGAAAAAAAAATTAAAAATCTGGCTGATAGAACAAGCACAATCAGAAAGAAAACAAAGAGTCTTACAAAAGAAAAAAACAGCAACGCCAATAAAAGAAGTAGTCCTAACAAAACAAGTTATAATGTAAAAGAAAAATCACCAAAATTTTTTTGGAAAATATTAAAAATAAAAAAAAGAAGCAATCGATTAATCTATAAATTAGATTTGTTTATAAAAATTTTCATTAAAAGAATATACATCGATATCTTTCTATGTATCATTCATATTGCCAGAATTCCTACACAACTAGTTATTGAATCAAGAAATTTTTGTTTTGATAAATACATTTACAATAATAAAACAAACCAAGAAATAAAAAATAAAAAAAACAAAAAAGAAATTAACTTTATTTCGACTCTAAAAAGTGAACTTTACAATATTAAGAATAGTAAGAGGAATTCACATCTTTTTTTTGACTTATCCTCTTTATCACAAGCATATGTATTTTACAAATTATCACAAACCCAAGTTATTAATTTGTATAAGTTAAGATCTATTTTTGAGTATCATGGAACTCCCGTTTTTCTTAAGACTGCAATAAAAAATTATTTTGTAACACAAGGAATATTTCATTCCGAATTAAGACATACAAAACTTTCAAGTTCTGAAACGAATCAATGGAAAAACTGGTTAAGAGGTCATTATCAATACAATTTATCTCAGATTAGATGGTTTGAATTAATACCACAAAAATGGCGAACTACAATAAATGAAGGTGGTATTACCCAAAATAAAGATTTAACAAAATGGAATTCGTATGAAAAAGATCGATTACTTTATCACAAAAAACAAAAGGATTTTAAAGTATATCCATTACCAAACCAAAAAGATAATTTTCCAAAATACTATATATATAATCTTTTATCATATAAATCCATTAATTCTGAAATTAAGAAATCCTCATATATTATTTATGGATCACTATCAGAATTAAATAACAACCAAAAAATTACTTTTAATTACAACAATTATAAACAAAATTTATTTGAAAGCCTGGAGGAAATTCCTATCAATCATTATCTAGAAAAGAGCGATATTATGTATATGCAAAAAAATCCAGATAGAAAATATTTTGATTGGACAATTCTAAATTTTTTTCTAAGACAAAAAATAGATATTGAGGCCTGGACCAAAATGGATTATAGCAGTAATATAAATACTAAGCTTGGAAGTAAGAATTACCAAAAAATTGATAAAATGGATAAAAACGATATTTTTTATCTGATGATTCATCAAGATTTAGAAATAAATCCAATCAATGACAAGAAACTCTTTTTTGATTGGATGGAAATGAATGAAGAAATCCTAAACCCAATATCGACAAATCTGAAACTTCCGTTCTTCCCAGAATTTGTGCCACTTTATAATGTATACAAAATAAAACCATGGATTATACCAAGCAAATTACTTCTTTTAAATTTAAATAAAAAGAAAAACATCAATGAAAAGAAAAAATTCCATTTTTTTAGACCATCGAATGAAAAAAGATATTCTGAATTAATGAATCGAAATCAAGAAGAAAAAGAACCCGCGGGCCGAAGAGGCCTTGGATCATATTCACAAAACCAAGAGAAAATGAAAAAACAATATAAGATCCGGAATAAGATGAGACCAGAAATGATTTTCTTACGGAAACACTATTTGCTTTTTCAATGGATAATAGACGATGGTTTAATTCCGAATTTAACTGAAAGAATGATCAATAATATCAAGATATATTGTTACTTGCTTGGACTGATAAATCCAAGAGATACTACTATATCGTCTATTCAAAGGAAAGAAATAAATCTGGATATAATGGTGATTCAAAAAAAATTGACTCCTATAGAATTGAATAAAAAGGGGATATTTTTTATCGATCCCATTCGTTTGTCTGTAAAAAACGACGGATACTTTATTATATATCAAACCGTAGGTATATCGTTGGTTCATAAAAGTAAGTACCAAACTCCTCAAAGATATCGAGAACAAAGATATATCAATAAAAATAAATTGGATGAATCTATCCCAAGATATCAAATAATAATTCGAAAGAGAGACAAAAAACATTATGATTTTATCGTTCCTGAAAAGATTTTATCATCTAGACGTCGTAGAGAATTGAGAATTCTAATTTCTTTCAACTCAAAGAATATAAATAGTGTGGATAAAAATCGAGTATTTTGTAACAAAAAGAACATAAAAAACAGGAATCCTTTTTTGGATCAAAAAAAGCATCTTGATAGAGATAAAAACGAATTAATTAAATTAAAGTTATTTCTTTGGCCTAATTATCGATTAGAAGACTTAGCTTGTATGAATAGATATTGGTTTAATACCAATAATGGAAGCCGTTTTAGTTTGTTAAGAATATATCCACAATTAAAAATTGGTTGATGGTACATTTTTCCTATATATTCTGTACCATATAGAAAAGCAAACAGATGCACATATGCCCTGTCTTACGTCCCAGTCTAATATTAGATCTTTTTTATTTAATACTAAGTCAATGACGTATCAATTTGTTTGGATAAAATCTATAAAATAAACGAATATATGGAATATTCCGAATTTTAGGTCTAAATTATTTGACGTTGTAAGTGTAAAAACGTACCATCTACTTTTTTATCCCTGTCCAACTAAAATTAAAATTCTTGTGTATACTAATTACTACATTAAAATGACTAATATTATTATTACTGATCAAATAAAATATTTTATATATAAATTAAAGGGTAGAAGGAGCTTTTTTTATGATAAAAAATCCATTCAGTGCAATTATTTTGAAAGAGGAAAACGAAGACAACAAGGGGTCTGTTGAATTTCAAGTAGTGAGTTTCACCAAAAGGATACGGAGACTTACTTCACATTTGGAATTGCACAAAAAAGACTATTTATCTCAGAGAGGTCTGCGTAAAATTCTAGGAAAACGTCAACGGCTGCTCGCCTATTTGTCAAAAAAAAATAGAGTACGTTATAAAGAATTAATCGAACAGTTGGAGATTCGAGAAACAAAAAATCATTAATTTGAAGAGTCGTTTTGAATTTTCGCTTAAATTTTGATGAACCTCTTTTCGCTTTCAGCAATTCATGGAAGAATGAATCGGGAAAAAACCTATGACTGCACCAGCTACACGAAATGACCTTATGATAGTCAATATGGGCCCTCAGCACCCATCAATGCACGGTGTTCTTCGACTCATTGTTACTCTAGATGGTGAAGATGTTATTGACTGTGAACCGATATTGGGTTATTTACATAGAGGAATGGAAAAAATTGCGGAAAACCGAACAATTATACAATATTTACCTTATGTAACACGTTGGGATTATTTAGCTACTATGTTCACTGAAGCAATAACTGTAAATGCACCAGAGCAGTTAGGCAATATTCAAGTGCCTAAAAGGGCCAGCTATATCAGAGTCATTATGTTAGAGTTAAGTCGTATAGCTTCGCATTTGTTATGGCTTGGCCCTTTTATGGCAGATATTGGCGCACAGACCCCCTTCTTCTATATTTTTCGAGAAAGAGAATTGATATATGACCTATTCGAAGCTGCTACCGGTATGCGAATGATGCATAATTATTTTCGTATTGGAGGAGTCGCTGCTGATTTACCTTATGGCTGGGTAGATAAATGTTTGGATTTTTGTGATTATTTTTTAACAAGAGTTACTGAATATCAAAGGCTTATTACACGGAATCCTATTTTTTTAGAGCGAGTTGAGGGAGTAGGCATTATTGGCGGAGAGGAGGCAATAAATTGGGGTTTATCGGGACCAATGCTACGAGCTTCCGGAATACAATGGGATCTTCGAAAGGTTGATCATTATGAGTCTTACGATGAATTTGATTGGGGAGTTCAATGGCAAAAGGAAGGGGATTCATTAGCTCGTTATTTAGTACGAATCGGTGAAATGACAGAATCAATAAAAATTATTCAACAGGCTTTAGAAGGAATTCCGGGGGGGCCCTATGAGAATTTAGAAATCCGGCGCTTTGATAAAGTATGGGATCCCGAATGGAATGATTTTGACTATCGATTTATCAGTAAAAAACCTTCTCCTACTTTTGAATTGTCAAAACAAGAACTTTATGTGAGAGTCGAAGCCCCAAAAGGAGAATTAGGAATTTTTCTGATAGGAGATAAGGGTGTTTTTCCTTGGAGATGGAAAATCCGACCACCAGGTTTTATAAATTTGCAAATCCTTCCTCAATTAGTTAAAAGAATGAAATTGGCTGATATTATGACAATACTAGGTAGCATAGATATCATTATGGGAGAAGTTGATCGTTAAAATGATAATAGATACAACAGAAGTACAAGCTATCAATTCTTTTTTTAGATTGGAATCCTTAAAAGAGGTATATGAGATCATATGGATGCTTGTCCCTATTTTTACTCCTGTATTAGGAATCACAATAGGTGTACTAGTAATTGTTTGGTTAGAAAGAGAAATATCTGCGGGGATACAACAACGTATTGGCCCTGAATACGCCGGGCCTTTGGGAATTCTTCAAGCTTTAGCAGATGGTACAAAATTACTTTTCAAAGAGAATCTTCTTCCATCAAGAGGAGATACTCGTTTATTCAGTATCGGACCATCCATAGCAGTCACATCAATTCTACTAAGTTCTTTAGTAATTCCTTTTGGATATCGCCTTGTTCTAGCCGATTTAAGTATTGGTGTTTTTTTATGGATTGCCATTTCAAGTATTGCTCCCGTGGGCCTTCTTATGTCAGGTTATGGATCAAATAATAAATATTCCTTTTTAGGTGGTTTACGGGCTGCTGCTCAATCAATTAGTTATGAAATACCATTAACTCTATGTGTGTTATCAATATCTCTACGTGTGATTCGTTAAGACATAAAATTTCCTCTATGTCTTTTCTTTCTAGGAAGGAAATTTCATGAGTTGAATATACATTTTTATTTTTTATTAATCATTCGGGTTGATGAACTAAACCAGATAGTTATATGAGTGAAAAAAACAGTTTCTTACTTTGCAGTAAAAAGATTCAGTCTCATTTCCTATGTACAAGTGTTAAGTGAAAGTAAACATAAGCATTATATACTATTTACCCCAAGATTGAGTGATTAGTCATCATGACTTGAAGCGGGTTCAAAAGGAGCAACTATCTAGGGATTTTACTAGCTATTAACAGACATGTATTACCCTAATGAGCGGGGTCCTTTTGACCAAAAAGAGTGGATAGTTAGGAACACCAAGGTACACAAAGGATTCGTAATAGAGATTATGTAAGTTATTCAACAGGATTTTTCTGTTCATACTGCATAGCATAAAAGGGATTCTAATTGGGGCTTTATGTTGGTAGAAATGATGAAGGAGTACTCCCCACGATTCCGATCCAGAGTATTTTCCTATCCACCGATTAAGTAAATAACTATCAAGAACGAAGTAATCCTTTACTTAAAGTACCTTTTTATGAGAAAGGAGAATAGGAACAAAAAAATAAACTCGAAAGAATTAAATTGCACTACAAAAAAGATCTTTTTTAGAGAGATAGAATTCTTGTAATGTTTCGTGAACTAATGCAATGTATC